CCGAACATCGTTAGGTCCCGAATTCTGCGAACCACCGGATCTAAACCAAGATCTCCATTGCGTCGTACGATATATCGATCCGGAGAACTCACTTTCAGTTGTAAGTCATCCAGTCTGCTCCTAACTAAAGTGATGCTAGGCTGCTTCACACAGGTGCGCTTCGCTCGGCCACATGATGAACATGTTTTGAGCTAACTGCATGTCGAGCGCTTAAGCGGAGCTTGTGGTCACTCGTTCCTCGCTTGTTCCAGTCCTAGTAAAGAGCTTCAGATCCGATTCTACACTACATACGATATTCCATTCCGGCCCTCACTAGCTCTTCGCTTGGTTGTACAAGGAGCATGCCCGAGGGGGCTACTACGCTCACCGCGCACTTGCATCACCACCTGAGCTTCGCTACCGCTTCGCCCAGCTCCTACGCCTACCACGAACTTGAATCATCACGTGGCTGCTAAAGCAAGCTAAGCTTCACACGGCCCTGAGGAAGCGAGAAAAGGGAAAGCGCGCTAGCGCGTGTAGGCGCCTACGCTTGCTCCTCTCGTCTCACGGCCGAAAGCTCCGCAACACGTTGGAGAGCTTTTAGATCCCGCCCTAAAACGCCCATTCTCCTAGAGTTCCGAAGTGATCCTCATTCTCACCGCAGCCTTCTTAAGCCGAAAGAAGGCAAGAATCTCATTTTTTGGTAGTACGAAGGGGGAGCAGAATCGTATCTGGCAGTGGTTCTTCGGATCGATCACAGATTCTCGGCCCCGTCGTTTGGCTTCCACTCCAGTTGACCTCTCTTGTTTCCATCCCCCCGTGAGAAGGTAGAGAGCAAAACCAACCCAGCAAACCACTAAGACTATGCCCCTATTAGTAAAGCGTGTACTTCTTGCAAGGCTTGCTGAGCTTCTTCATGTGACAGACATCGCAAAAGTAGTCCGTCGAACGATCGCCGATAGAGGGCATCGTTCAAGTAACCGATTTTTTAACCGCTTTCGCAGTCGACCATTTGAACGCCCTGTTCCTAAATATACAGAACTAATAGGGCTTCGATGAGCCCTAGATGTAAAGGAGTTCTTGAACCCTTCTAAGCAATTAGAAGAGCGCGGAATTTGACCTCCCTCAAATGGATGGATCTGGGATTGATTGTGGAACCGAGCAGAGAGAACCCGGGGCGGGCAGGAGGATAGGCTAGGCGGAGTAGTCGCTCTGGAGCAGGTTCTCCGACTCGATCAATGCATGTATGAATCCTAAAAAAATCCCGAAGGTCTAGTCTAGAAAAAACCCGGATTTGGTTGGAGCAAGCGTAGGCTCGAAGGAGCGCGCTCGCGCGCTTTCCCTTTTCTCGCTTGCTCAACCATATCTTGTTCTAATATACTTTATCTCCCGTACTGATCTTCCTTGCCTTTCCTTCCTTGTCCAGTAAGGTATAAAGCACTAGCTCAACCACAGCTACAGCTTCTTCTCGAGCAGCTCTTATTCCACCTGTAGCACCGCTTACGAAAGCAAGCAAGGGAGATTACAAGTGTAACAACGATTTCTTTCGCACTAAGAAAATCTGGAAATCTGAACAGCAAGAGCTTCAAGGCAAAGAAGAGCGGATTCTTTCACAAGCGATTGATCGGCTAAACTCTTCCTTTCCTCAGATAGATACGAAGTTCTCTGTCTCTTCTTATACTAATGATGTTCCCACGGTTCGTCGATTACCGGATTTGCACACTTGCGAGTGACATATGAGATTATATACGATAGCACCAGCGTCCGATTCTGTGCTTAAGGTTGCTCGAGCTTCCGTCACTTCTTGTTATCTCGTTCGTTTCTTCCCTCGGAAATGTTAATTGTCATCTGAGAAAGAGTAGGATAAATCATGGCTACGCACCTCCTCTCGAAAAATTTCGTAAAGAAAAGTAGTCGAATCAATCGGTCCATCTTTCGCTTCATGTCAGGAATATATTTCGGACCTCAACATCCTGCTGCTTATCAGAGAGAATTGTGCCACTTTGAGGTTAGGGAAGAGTCTATTTTTTAAAAAGATAGGGACAGAATTGTCTCAATCCAAGCAAGCGTAGGCTCGAAGGAGCGCGCTCGCGCGCTTTCCGTTTTCTCGCTGGATCCATTTCATTCAACTAGTGAAAATAGAGCTATTCTAGCCTTTGAAAGCTGTCCCATCGGTTCAATCACTTCTAGTCTGAAGCTAGACAAAAAAAGAAGAGAAGGGCAGGAGACTTTATTCAATGAATGTGTAATGATTTCCAAGGACAATGACTCGTGTGGTACCTCAAACCTCAAAAAGGGGTGTCCTAATCAAAATCTTCTTTCTATCCCCCTAGCGAAAAAGAATTGAAATGGAGCGAGAAAAGGGAAAGCGCTAACGCGCGTGTAGGCGCCTGCGCTTGCTCCTCTCTCTGCTTTCGAGCCTGCGCTTGCTCCTCTCTCTGCTTTCGAGCCTGCGCTTGCTCCTTGGCTGCTGAGGATCATAATTGGCCGGAGGCGCAGCGTTCTTAGTTGCGGGTCTGGG